CTTTGGTTTTTGTTTGTTATTCGTTGGTTGATTGCGGTGGTTGAAGCAAATAGAATGGTCGGGTGAAAGATAATGTAAAAGTAATTGTTCAGTTCTCATAGTTGAACAAACAACAATGGTTTTTCAGACCATAGATCCTGGATATAGGCTGGGTGAGAACTTGTATGACATATCTTGTATTCTTTTTAAGTATCTGTTTTGTGCTAGGAGGGTTGGCGGTTGCGTCTAATCCTTCTCCTTATTATGGGGTAGTAGGTTTGGTATTGGCATCTTTTGTGGGGTGTGGATGGTTGGTGAGTTTAGGCATGTCTTTCGTATCTTTGGTGTTGTTTCTGGTTTATTTGGGAGGGATGTTGGTAGTTTTTGTTTATTCAGTGTCATTGGCAGCTGATCCTTTTCCTGAAGCTTGAGGTGATTGGGGGGTTGTAGGGTATGGTGTGGGGTTGGTGTTAGTGTTAGTTGCGGGCTTATTTGTTGGTGGTGTGCCTGGGAGCTGATGGATTGGGGTTGATACTGTAGATGGTAGTGGAATGTTTTTAGCTCGGTTGGATTTTGGTGGTGTAGCTATGTTTTATTCTTGAGGGGTTGGACAGTTTTTGGTCGCAGGGTGAGGTTTATTGTTGACTTTGTTTGTGGTGTTGGAGCTTGTGCGCGGGTTATCTCGTGGGGCGATTCGGGCAGTTTAGGGGCAAGAATCAGAAGATAGTTTAATTTAAAATACCAGCTTTGGGAGTTGGTGATAAAGGTTTGATTCCTTTTTTTCTGAGTTGGTGAGTTGACGTGAATTTTATGTTAGGTGTGTTTGGTGGTTAGGTGAATTTTAAGGGGTATGGGCTTTGTGTTTTGTGGTCAAGTTTAAGATGATGAACGATTAAGATAAGTAAATGATAATGCTGGGGTGAGTGAAAGTAAAAATGATGAAAAAATAAAAATGAAAAACAAAAATTGACATAACGTCGTTTAGTTGATTTTATAGGAGAAAGTTTATGTTTGTTTGACAAAAAATTTTTGTCATAACAAAGTTATGAAAAAAATTAGTGTTTTATTAATGGTATCCCCCTAGAACAGGGTAAAAATTGCATGATTTTCATGCAATTTTGTGAAATTGACGAGGTAAAAATATGTATAGCGGGCATTCATATAACTGTCCACTAGCTAAGAGACGATGAGTAAATACCAAACCAATAGTCCTATGAAAGTGCATCAGGGTCACATTATGAGACTGAATTACCCTTGAAACCGTATCATTAATTTGTCCGTGAAGGTGACGAAACCGTTCGAGGGCCACAAGATGGACATGTTCGACATCGAGGGGTGCCCGCCGCACCGGGAAGTTTAATGAGATCCATTAGAAAAAAAAAACCAAGAGCCAGGGGAGAGGGGAAATGTCGTGATTACGAACTAGGGAGTACTATACGCATCCCCAACCACTAGTTTCTGTGAAGGGCGAGATAGGAGTAATACGCAGGTGATGGTCCTGACCGAACAACCAGAGGCGCAAAAGAGCAAGTAGGGCCTCGAGGGTAAGAGGGAAAGTATGGGCTTGAAGCTGGTCGTGATATGTTTGTCTAACGCCGGGTAGCGCGGTTCTCGTGAGGTGTACGATTAATAAATAACCCAGCGCTTCTTGGGGGCGATCAAACCAAGGTTAATTAGAGACGGTATCTTAGGAGAATGGGTGAGGAGTGGAAAGTGATAGTCGTATCCGGGAAAATCCTGTATGTAAAAGGTAACAAGTTTAGGTTTTAGTCCGATCTAGTGAATTCCTTCCTAAACCATGACATAGTTATTCCCTGTGGTAGAAATGTGCCTAGGTCAGTGTATGGCATGTTAGAGTGGTTATGACCTTAAGTGTGAAAATTTGTGTAATTCTGGCATTCATGTTGTATCAGAGTTTCCTACATGGAGTCCATGCCTGATGTGGTAAATAATATAATGCGAAGTAATACATACCCTGTAAAATGGGGGGGAGGGGGGGGCCCCCTCCATTTTGAAAGCTTGAGTAGGTTGATTTTTTGGGGAAACTCTAAGAAGGGAGTAAACCTTCAGTTTCTGGTTTACAAGACCAGTGTTTTGAATAAACTATTAGAGTACCTAAAGGTTAAGTATTTTATTTTCTAGGGCTCCGACAATTGGAAATAGAATGAGGAGTGTCATAAAGTAGGTGAGTGAGGCTAGTTGGCCGATAATAATGAAGGGGTGTTCGACTGGTTGGCTGCCTACTCATGTGAGAATAAGAAGGTTGGTTACTAGAATTCAGAATATGAGTTGGGAGAGTGGTCGGAAGGTTATTGATCGTTGTTTGGATTTGTGTAGGAATGGGATTAGGAATAAGATTAGTACGGAGGCAGCGAGTGCTAAGACGCCTCCTAGTTTGTTTGGAATTGATCGGAGGATGGCATAAGCAAATAGGAAGTATCATTCGGGCTTGATATGTGGTGGGGTTACTAGAGGATTAGCGGGGGTGAAGTTTTCTGGGTCGCCTAGGAGGTTAGGTGAGAATATGGCTAGTGCGGTTAGTGGAACAAGTATTGCGATAAAGCCTAGGGTATCTTTGATTGAGAAGTAAGGGTGGAATGGGATTTTATCGCAGTTTGATATAATTCCTAGGGGGTTATTGGAGCCGGTTTCGTGTAGAAAGGTAAGGTGGATGAATGTGAGTCCTGCAATTGTGAATGGGAGGAGAAAGTGAAGGGCGAAGAATCGGGTTAATGTAGGGTTGTCGACTGAGAATCCGCCTCATGCCCATTCTACTAGTGTTTGGCCGATGTAAGGGATAGCTGAAAATAGATTAGTGATGACTGTAGCACCTCAGAATGATATTTGGCCTCATGGAAGAACGTAACCTACGAAGGCTGTTGCCATGAGAGTAAGTAAGAGAATGACTCCTGTATTTCAGGTTTCTTTAAAAAGGTATGAACCGTAGTAAAGTCCTCGTCCAATGTGAAGATAGATGCAAATGAAGAATATGGAAGCTCCGTTTGCATGAAGGTTACGAATTAGCCAGCCGAATTGAACATTTCGGCATGTGTGAGCGACTGATGCGAAGGCTAATGTAGTGTCTGCTGTGTAGTGTATTGCTATTAATAGGCCTGTGATGATTTGTGTTGTTAGGCAAATGCCTAGGAGGGATCCGAAGTTTCATCAGGCTGAGATATTAGAGGGGGTTGGTAGATCAATTAGTGAGTTGTTGATTATTTTTAGGATGGGGTGGTGTTTGCGTATGTTGGGTGCCATTAGTGTTTAGTTCTGTGGTTGGAGGAGATGAGGATAATTATAATGGTTAAGGCGAAGGATGCTAAGTAGGTCTTTATTCATCCTGTATGGAGGGTTGTTGAGGTTTTGGCTGCTTTAAGTTGGAGAGCAGCCAGTCCTTCTGGACCTATTTTTTTATATCAGTAAAGGTCAATAAGGTGGGACGCAATTTTTTGTCCGTTGTTTAGGAGGTTTATTGAACTAAGTCGGTGAATTAATGGGTTAAAATAACCTAGAGTAAGTGAAAAGTTTAGGAGTGGATTTTGTTTTGGGATAGTTAGGGTGTTAGTTATCTTTGATAGTTCCAGGGCTAGGATAATGCCTAGAGTTGTGACTACAGTGGCAGCGATTTTTGCAGGTAAGGGTATGGTTATAGGTGGTGTTTTTGCAGGGAGGATATAGGAAGTAATTAGGAGGCCTGCTATGATGCTTCCTAGGGCGAGCCGGGTAATTGGGTTAATGATGGCTGGGTTGTTTTCGTTAATTGGTGAAACGGGGGTTATACGGGCAAAGCCTGTTTGAACTAGAAGGGTTATACGTATGCTGTAGGTTGCAGTAAAGGAGGTGGCTAGGAGTGTGAGGAGTAGGGCTCAAGTATTCAGGTAGGATGTATTCATACTTTCAATAATAAGGTCTTTCGAGTAGAATCCTGCTAGGAATGGGGTGCCTATGAGGGCTAGGTTTCCGATGGTGAGGCATGAAGAAGTTATTGGTAGAGCTTTTTGTAGGTTTCCTATTTTTCGGATATCCTGTTCTCCGTTTAGGTTGTGGATGATAGATCCGGAGCAGAGGAACAATATTGCTTTGAAGAATGCATGGGTTGAGATGTGTAGAAATGCTAGTTGTGGTAAATTTAAGCCAATTGTTACTATTATCAGGCCTAGTTGGCTAGATGTAGAGAAAGCAATAATTTTCTTGATATCGTTTTGGGTAAGTGCACATGTAGCAGCGAATAGTGTGGATAGGGCGCCTAGGCAAAGGCATGTGGTGAGGGCAGTTTGGTTATTATGGATTATTGGGTGAGTACGGATTAGAAGAAAAATTCCGGCAACTACTATAGTGCTAGAGTGGAGGAGGGCGGAGACTGGAGTTGGGCCTTCTATGGCAGCTGGCAATCATGGGTGAAGTCCAAATTGAGCAGACTTTCCTGTTGCGGCTAGAATAAGTCCTAAGAGAGGGAGAAGGGGGATTTGATTCTGTGAGGAGTGGAGTTGGATTTCTCAAGTGTTTATGGAGATAGCTAGTCAGGCTATACATAAGATAAATCCAATGTCGCCGATTCGGTTGTATAGAATTGCCTGGAGTGCAGCAGTGTTGGCTTCTGCTCGGCCATGCCATCAACCAATTAGGAGAAAGGATATGATTCCGACTCCTTCTCAGCCGATAAATAGGAGGAATATGTTGTTAGAGACGATTAGGGTTAGTATAGCAATTAAGAAGATAAGGAGATAGAAGAAGAATTTTGTAATTTGTGGCTCTGATGCTATATATCATGATGCAAATTGTATAATTGATCAGGTTACAAATAGTGCGATAGGGAAAAATATCAGTGAGTATTGATCTATTTTTAGGGTTAGGGGGATTTTGAAGTTTGTAATGAATTTTCATTGTCAGTGGAAGGTGATGCTTTCCAGGCCTGAGTATATGAATATAGTCGCTGGAACTAGGCTGATTATAAAGGAGGTCTTGACTGATTGTGTGATGGTGTAGGGAGAGTTTTGGTGGTTTTTAATTAGTAAGGGGAGTATGGTGGGTGTAATGAGGATTATAAGAGTTAGGAGAGCGGAGGTGGCGATGATTAATGGTAGATCCACTACTTTTACTTGGATTTGCACCAAGGTATGTGGCTCCTAAGACCAATGGATTGCTACTATCCTTTAAAAGTAAGGGGGCTGAGGTTTTATACTCAGATAGAAGAATTAGCAGTTCTTGTTGGTTAAACCCTCCCCTCGGCAGGCAAGAAGAGTTTAACTTCTATTTTTAGGATCACAGTCTAACGTTTGGTTTAAAACTATGCTTGCATGAGAGGGCTCCGGAGATTAACTCAGGTTTTAAGATTAGGAGAAGGGAGGGGGTGATATGGAGGGTTATTAAAATATGTTCTCGTGTGTTTGAGTTTTGGATTGATGTGATATGGGTTGGTGGGGTTCCTCGCTGGGTTATGAGGAGTATAAATAAGGTATAGGATGCGGTTAGTAAGGTTGCGGTTCCGGTTATGATGATGGTGAGGTTAGATCAATTGAAAAGGGCAACTATGATTGTTAGTTCGGCTATTAGGTTGGTGGTGGGGGGTAGTGCTATATTTGTGAGGTTTGCTAGGAGTCATCAGGTGGCCATAAGTGGAAGGAGAGGTTGTAGGCCTCGTGTTAGGAGTAAAATTCGGCTGTGGGTTCGTTCATAGTTTGTATTGGCTAAGCAGAATAGTATAGAGGAAGTTAATCCATGTGAAATCATTAGGATTATTGCCCCTGAAAATGACCAGTGGGTTTGGATTATGGCTGCGGCAATAACTAGGCCTATGTGGCTCACAGAGGAGTATGCGATTAAGGATTTTAAGTCGATTTGACGAAGGCAGATTGAGCTAGTTATTAGTGCTCCTCATAGGGCTAGGACGAGGAATGGGTAGTGAATGATGGATGAGAGAGAATCTATTAATATAGATACTCGTATAATACCGTAGCCTCCTAGTTTAAGAAGAAGTGCTGCTAATAGTATTGATCCTGCGATGGGTGCTTCTACGTGAGCTTTTGGGAGTCATAGGTGTAGGCCGTAGAGTGGTGCTTTGACCATGAAGGCTAGGAGGAGGGCTAAGCTTGATATGAGGCCTGTTCATGAGTTGGGGAGTGAAGGGTGTAAAAGTTCTATTATAGCTAGGTTAAGGGAACCTATTTGGGTGTGAAGGCAGAGGATAACAACTAGTAAAGGTAGTGAGCTGATTAGGGTGTAAAATAAAAGGTAAATTCCAGCGCTTAATCGTTCGGGTTGATTGCCTCAGCGTGTTACTAAGATCAAGGTTGGAATTAGGGTGGCTTCAAATGCAATGTAAAATAGTATGAGTTCTAGAGCTGAGAAGGCTAGTAGGGTAAATGGTTGTGTTAGGATTATGGTTGTGATAAAGGTTTGTTTTCGTGAAGAAGGCTCTTGTTGGATATGGTTTTGGCTGGCAATGAGTATGAGGGGAAGAAGTCAGCAAGTTAGTACGAGTAAAGGCGAGGAGATTGAGTTGATGCCTGTTCATTGGGTTATGGTTTTGGTAGGAAAGTAGGTTGGGGTAAGTCATTGTAGGCTAAGGGTTGCAATTAATAGGCTATGGAAGGTGATGTTTGTTCATAAGTATTTAAGGGGGGATAATAGGGTTATTGGGATAAGTATAATCGTTGGAATAATAATTTTTAGCATTGTAGAAGGTTTAGGTTGTGAACATGGTCTGAGCCGTGGGTTCGGGTGGAGGCTACCAGAATTGCGAGGCCAGTGCCTGCTTCGCAGGCGGAGAATGCTAGTATGAGAATTGGTATTAAAGTTTGTGATGTTGTTTGAGTTTGAATGGGTCATATTGATAGAGCAATATATATGGATAATATCATGCTTTCTAGACAGAGGAGGGCTGAAATTAGGTGGGTTCGGTGAAATGCTAGGCCTAGGCTGCTTAGGGTGAAGGTGGAATAGAAGCTTAGGTGTAGAAAGGTCATTGAGAAAGTCATAGGTGTAAGCTATGGTTTGTTGAGCCGAAATCAACTGTCTTTGATTAGACTAACTTTCTGGGTGTTATTCTGCTCATTCTAGGCCCCCTTGGGTTCATTCATATACTAGGCCCAGTGTGAGTAGTAGAATAATGGTGGAGGTTCAGATGAGAGTGGTTATAGGCGATTCAAGTTGGGTTGCTCATGGAAGTGGGAGTAGAAGGGCAATTTCAAGGTCAAATAGAAGGAATAGGATTGCGACTAAAAAAAATCGGATGGAAAATGGAAGTCGGGCAGATCCAAGTGGGTCGAATCCGCATTCATATGGGGATAGCTTTTCTGAATCTGGGTTTATTTGGGCTAGTCAAAAGTTGAGTATGGTTAGGATGATGCTTAGGGAAATAGATAGGATGAGTATAAATAAGATTATGTTGATTGCTCTTCTCTGGATTTTAGCCAGATTTTAGAGATTGGAAGTCAATTGTAATGAATATACTAGAAGAGCAAGATCCTCATCAGTAGATTGTTATATAGAGGAAAAGTCAGATGACGTCAACGAAATGTCAGTATCAAGCTGCTGCTTCAAAGCCGAAGTGATGATTTGATGTGAAGTGGAATTTAATTAGTCGAATGAGGCAGATTAGTAGAAAGGATGATCCGATAATAACGTGAAGGCCATGAAATCCTGTAGCCACGAAGAAAGTTGAACCATAGACCCCATCTGCGATTGAGAATGGGGCTTCGTAGTATTCTATGGCTTGTAGAATTGTAAAGTAAAATCCTAGAAATACTGTTATGAATATAGCTTGGATTGCTTGTTTTCGGTTTGCTTCTGTGATGCTATGGTGTGCTCATGTGACGGTGACGCCTGATGCTAGGAGGATGGCGGTGTTTAGTAGAGGGACTTCTATTGGATTTATAGGTTTAATACCTATTGGGGGTCATTGTCCTCCTAGTTCTGGGGTTGGAGCAAGGCTGGAGTGAAAGAATGCTCAAAAGAATCCTAGGAAGAAGAAAGCTTCAGATGTAATAAATAGAATTATTCCGTATCGTAATCCTTTTTGTACGGTTGGGGTGTGATGGCCTTGGAATGTGCTTTCTCGGATAATGTCTCGTCATCATTGTAGTATGACTAGCATCATGGAGAGTAGGCCGATAGTGAGAAGGTTAGTAGAGTTATAGTGAAATCATATGGTGAGTCCTGAGGTTGTGAGTAGGGCAGCTGCTGCGCCAGCGATAGGTCAAGGGCTTGGATCTACTAGGTGAAAGGAATGTGCTTGGTGAGCCATTAAGAGAATTAAATGTTTTCTTGGAGATAGAGGCTTAGGAGTAGGACGAATACATAGGCTTGAATTATGGCTACTGCCACTTCTAGAATAGTTAGGAGAAGAAGGATGGTTATGGTTAGGAAGGATACTGCTGGTAGGATGGGGAGTAGAACAGTGGTGGCGGTAGAGATTAGTTGGATAAGTAAGTGGCCTGCAGTTAGGTTAGCTGTGAGGCGGACTCCTAGTGCTAGAGGGCGGATAAGTAGGCTAGTTGTTTCGATTAGAATGAGGGCAGGGATTAGAGGCGTTGGGGTTCCTTCTGGTAATAAGTGGCCTAAGGAGGCTGAAGGTTGGTTTCGTAGGCCTGTGAGTAGGGTGGCCAGTCAGAGGGGGAATGCCAGAGCTATGTTTATTGATAGTTGGGTGGTAGGTGTGAAGGTGTAGGGTAGTAAGCCTAGGAGGTTAATTGTCAGTAGGAACAATATTAAGGAGGTTAGGATTAGGGCTCACTTGTGGCCTTTCTTATTTAGTGGGGTTAATAACTGTTTTGTAATCAGGTTAAAAAGTCATAGTTGTAAGGTTAGGTAGCGGTTGGTGATTCATCGGTTTTTGGGTAAAGGAAACAGGAGTGTTGGGAATAGTATTGAAATGAGAATTAGTGGGATTCCAAGGAGAGATGGGGTTATAAATTGATCAAAGAAGCTTATGTTCATGGTCAGTTTCAGGGTGAGGTTTTTGTGGTAGTAATAGTTTTGTTGGAGGGGAGGTTAATTGAGGTGAATGCAAGGATTTTAGGTTGGAGAATAAAGGAGAAGGTTAATCAGGAGATTAATATGATGAAGAATCAAGGGTTTGGATTAAGTTGAGGCATAACATTAAGGAGGGGGCCATCCCTCTTTCTCTAGCTTAAAAGGCTAGTGCTGGTTCATAGCTTCTTAATGATTAGGATGAGAGTAGGGATGATCAGTTTTCGAAATGTTTTAGGGGAGTGGATTCTACTACAATGGGTATAAAGCTGTGGTTTGCTCCGCAAATTTCTGAGCATTGACCATAGAAGATACCAGGTCGGGTTGTAATGAAGGAAGTTTGGTTTAGTCGTCCTGGGATTGCATCGGTTTTTACTCCAAGGCTTGGGACAGCTCAGGAGTGTAGGACGTCATCGGCGGTAACGATAACTCGGATTGGGGATTCTATTGGAATAACAACTCGATGGTCTACCTCTAGAAGACGGAAGTTGCCTAGGGGAAGTTCCGATGTTGGGAGCATGTATGAGTCAAATGATAAGTCTTTAAAGTCTGTATATTCATAGGTTCAGTATCACTGGTGGCCGATGGCTTTTAGAGTTAGGTCGGGTTCGTCAATTTCATCTATCATGTAAAGGATTTGAAGGGATGGGAGGGCTAGTATAATTAGGACGATGGCGGGAAGGATTGTTCATACTAGTTCTACTTCTTGAGCGTCAACGGTGTTTGAGGATAATTTTTCTATGAGTATTAATGCTAAGAGGTAGAGGACTAAGCTGCAAATTGCTAAGGCAACTATTAATGCGTGGTCATGGAATTCTACGAGTTCTTCTATGATTGGGGATGAAGCGTCTTGGAAACCAAATTGTGAATGATTAGCCATATGGGATTGTGGGGTGTGCTGGGTTTTCACCTGCAATTTAGTCTTGACAAGGCTATGTAATAGTCTTTACTAACAACCCATAAGAAAGAAGCACAAGTGGTTTAGTGTGGTTGGCTTGAAACCAGCTTTTGAGGGTTCGATTCCTTCCTTTCTTGCACTTGAACGTATGCTGGTTCTTCAAAGGTGTGATAGGGGGGTGGGCAGCCGTGGATTCATTCGATGTTGGTGCTGGTTAATTCTGGCTGTATTACTTTGCGTTTGGATGCGAAGGCTTCTCAGATAATGAACATTAGTATGATTACAGCGGTTATAGAGATTAGGGAGCCGATGGAGGATATGGCATTCCATAAAGTGTAGGCATCTGGGTAGTCTGAGTATCGTCGTGGTATGCCGGCTAGGCCAAGGAAGTGTTGTGGGAAGAATGTAAGGTTGACTCCAGTAAATATAACTCCAAAGTGAGCTTTGGCTCATGATGGGTGGAGGGTGTAACCGGTGAATAGTGGGAATCAGTGAGTGAATCCTGCTAGGATGGCAAATACTGCTCCTATTGATAGAACGTAGTGGAAGTGAGCTACAACATAGTAGGTGTCATGGAGGGCAATGTCTAGGGAGGAGTTGGCTAGAACGATTCCTGTTAGGCCTCCGATTGTGAATAAGAAAATAAATCCTAGGGCTCAAAGTATAGGTGGGTCTCATTTGATAGTTCCTCCATGCAGGGTAGCGAGTCAGCTAAATACTTTAATGCCTGTAGGGATAGCAATGATTATGGTGGCTGATGTAAAGTATGCTCGGGTGTCAACGTCCATTCCTACTGTGAATATATGGTGGGCTCAGACGATGAAGCCCAGGAATCCAATTGAGAGTATGGCTCATACTATTCCTATATAACCGAATGGTTCTTTTTTACCGGCATAGTAAGCTACTACATGTGAGATGATTCCAAATCCTGGTAGGATTAGGATATAGACTTCTGGATGACCAAAGAATCAGAATAGGTGTTGGTATAAGACGGGGTCTCCACCTCCGGCTGGGTCAAAGAATGTGGTGTTTAGGTTACGGTCTGTAAGTAGTATTGTAATACCGGCAGCTAGAACGGGGAGGGAGAGTAGGAGTAGAACAGCAGTGATAAGTACGGATCAGACGAATAGGGGGGTCTGGTATTGTGAAAGAGCTGGTGGTTTTATATTGATTGCGGTTGTGATAAAGTTAATGGCTCCTAGGATGGAGGATACACCGGCTAGGTGAAGTGAGAAGATGGCTAGGTCTACTGAAGCTCCAGCGTGGGCTAGGTTGCCAGCTAAGGGTGGATATACTGTTCATCCTGTACCTACGCCAGCTTCTACTGTTGAAGAGGCTAGTAGGAGTAGGAAGGATGGGGGTAGGAGTCAGAAGCTTATGTTGTTTATTCGTGGGAATGCTATGTCAGGTGCACCAATTATTAGTGGGACTAGTCAGTTGCCAAATCCTCCGATTATAATTGGTATAACTATAAAGAAGATTATTACGAAAGCATGGGCGGTGACGATTACGTTGTAGATTTGGTCGTCACCTAATAGGGTGCCTGGTTGGCCAAGTTCAGCTCGAATAAGGAGACTAAGGGCAGTTCCGATTATACCGGCTCATGCGCCGAAGATCAAGTAGAGGGTGCCAATGTCTTTGTGGTTTGTAGAGAATAATCATCGGTTAATGAAAGTCACAGGTAAGATGGCTGAGTGTTAAGGCGTTAGGCTGTAGACCTTTTTACAGGGGTTCAATTCCTCTTCTTATCGGCCCTGTGGTGAAGTTCATGTTGAGTTGCAAGCTCATTGATACGTATTAAGCATGCGTCAGGGTCTTATAGGCAGAAGCCTGTTGGGTTAGGGCATTTAGCTGTTAACTAGAGTATTATGGGATCGAAGCCCATCTGCCTAGAAGAAGGTTCTAGCTTAATAAAAGCGTTTGAGTTGCATTTAGAAGATGCAGGTTAGTATCCTGCGAATCTTAGCAGAAACTAAGAGGGTTTAACTCTTGTTTAAGGCTTTGAAGGCCTTCGGTTTATAAAGTAATCCTAAGTTTCTAAGTGATTGAAAAGATTATAGGGGAGAGTGGTAAGAGTGTCATTGTTGTGGTAACAGAGATTGTGGTAAAGATGGCTACTGGCTTTTTGGTCTGCCATTGTTTTATGTAGTTTGTAGAGTTTGGGGGGAGTGTGATTGTTGCACAGTAAGCTAGGCGGAGGTAGAAGAAAAGTCCTAGTAGAGATAGGAGGGCAATAACTGTTGCTGTCGGGGTTATTTCCTGTTTGGCTAATTCATGGATGATAAGTCATTTTGGTAAAAATCCTGTGAGTGGGGGTAGTCCTGCTAGGGATAGGAGGGCTAGTAGGAGAGCTCCGTTTAATGAGGGGATTTTTGTTCATGCGGCTATTATTGAGGATAATTTTAGGATTTTGGTTGTTTTGAGGATCAAGAAGATTGCAGTTGTTATCGCGCAGTAGAGGTAGAAGGAGATTAAAGTGAGTTTAGGGTTATAAAGGATAATGGCTGTTATTCAGCCTAAGTGAGAGATGGATGAGAAGGCTAGGATTTTTCGGGTTTGGGTTTGATTTAGGCCGGCCCATCCTCCTAAGGCAGTTGAAGCAATGGCTATAATGGTTAATAGGATAGGGTTTAGGGAGGAAGAGGATAGTAAGAACAGTGTTATAGGAGGAAATTTTATGGCTGTGGCTAGGAGCAAGCCAGTGGTTAGGGATGAGCCTTGAAGTACTTCTGGGAATCAGTAGTGGAAAGGGACTAGGCCCAGTTTGATTGAGATGGCTGTTGTTAGGAGGAGGCATGAGATAGGGTGGGTGAGTTGTGTGATGTCTCATTGTCCAGTGAATCATGCATTGATTGTGCTTGAGAATAGGAGTAATGTTGATGCTGCAGCTTGGGTGAGGAAGTACTTGGTTGCAGCTTCGATAGCTCGGGGATGATGGGATTTTGCGATAAGTGGTAGGATGGCTAAGGTGTTGATTTCTAGGCCGGTTCATGCTATTGCTCAGTGGTTGCTTGTGATTGTGATGGTTGTTCCTAGGATTAGGCTCAGGGAGAAGATTAATTTGGCTTGGGGGTTTATTAGTAGGAGAAGGGGTTAAACCATCATTTTCGGGGTATGGGCCCGACAGCTTTGTTAGCTGATCCTACTAAGGGTAGAAAATAATATAAGGGAAGTATGGAGGATTTTGATTCCTTTTGTGTAGGTTCAATTCCTACTTTTCTAAGTCTAGGAAATGAGAGGATTGGTATACCTCTATGTTCACTTTATCAAAGTGATCCTTTAGGTTCAGGCACATTTCCTTTTTGGATCCTATAGATAAGGTGGCAAGCCCGCGTAGCAGATTGGTAGGCTAGTATGTCATAAACACAGGGAAAGTGTTAAGGGCAGGAAGTTTTTTCAGAGGAGGTGCATGAGCTGGTCGTAGCGGAATCGAGGGTATGAGGCTCGAATTCATAGGAATCCTGAGGAGAGGAGAAGAGTTTTGGTAGCTAGGATAAGGGGGAAGAGTTCTTGAGATAAATTTAATGAGCTAGGGTTTAGAAATAGGATGGTTGTGAGTGCATTCATAAGTATAATGTTAGCATATTCTGCTAGGAAAAATAGGGCGAAGGGTCCTGCGGCATATTCTACGTTGAATCCAGAAACTAGTTCTGATTCTCCTTCTGTGAGGTCGAATGGTGCTCGGTTTGTTTCAGCTAATGTGGAGATGTATCATATTATTGCTAGTGGCCAAGAGGAGAAAATTAGGTATAGTGGTTCTTGGGTTGTTGTTAGGGTGTGAAGTGTGTAATTGCCGCTTAGGATAATTACAGATAGGAGGATGATGGCTAGTGTCACTTCATATGAGATGGTTTGTGCAACTGCTCGTAGAGCTCCAATTAGGGCATATTTTGAGTTGGAGGCTCACCCTGATCATAGGATAGAGTAGACTGTTAAACTTGATAGGGCTAGTATAAATAGTATACCAAGGTTTAAGTCAGTTAAGGAGAATGGAAGGGGAAGGGGGGTTCAGATTGTGATTGCTAGAAGAAGAGCCAGAATTGGTGTTGTGATGAAGAGGGAGGGGGATGAAGTGGATGGGCGGATTGGCTCTTTGATGAATAGTTTAATTCCGTCTGCTATGGGTTGTAAGAGGCCGTATGGACCTACGATGTTAGGACCTTTACGGGCTTGTATGTAACTGAGGATTTTTCGTTCTACAAGGGTTAAGAAGGCTACGGCTACAAGGATAGGTACGGCATAGGATAGGGATATGGTAAGGTGAATGAAGGTAGTGAGATAATTCATGAGTTAGGGAAGCTAGGGAGAGGATTTGAACCTCTGGTGAAAGGGCTTAAGCCTTTTGCATTTGCCAAGCTCTGCCACGCTAGCTGTCCTTTTCTAGGATAATAGTGTGTGGTAGAGCTTTTAGTAGTTTAGTTGGATTCACTTTTTAAAGCGAGGACGTGCTTGTAGTATTGGTCCTACTCTTTCGGTCCTTTCGTACTAGAAAGGGTTATTCATAGATAGAAACCGACCTGGATTGCTCCGGTCTGAACTCAGATCACGTAGGACTATTAATCGTTGAACAAACGAACCCTTAGTAGCGGCTGCACCACTAGGATGTCCTGATCCAACATCGAGGTCGTAAACCTCCTTGTCGATGGGGACTCTTGAAGGAGATTGCGCTGTTATCCCTGGGGTAGCTTGGTCCATTGCTCAATTGTATTGGGTCTGGTTACTGTTAGTACGTTGATTGGTAGATCTAGGTTAAGAGGGATAGTCTTGTTTTTGGAGGGTTTGTTTTGCTCCAAGGTCGCCCCAACCGAAAAATGCATGCCAGTGTGATCCTTTGGGGGAAGGTGGATCCGATGGAGGAAAATTTGTGTAGGAGTGGCTGCTAATTTTAAAGTTCCACAGGGTCTTCTCGTCTTATGTTGGTATCCCTGCTTTTGCACGGGGAGATCAATTTCACTGATTACCTAGGGGAGACAGCTAAGACCTCGTTTAGCCATTCATACAAGTCCCGATTTATGGGACAATTGATTGCGCTACCTTCGCACGGTTAGGATACCGCGGCCGTTGAACGTGTTGTCACTGGGCAGGCATCACCTTCAATACTTGTTTTGCTGGAGGCTGTGTTTTTGGTAAACAGTCGGGCCTTATGTTTGCCTAATTCCTTCCGTAGGTTTTAATCGTTTCTTTGGGGCGTGCCGTGGGTTGGGTTAACGGGTTTATGTGATAATGTTAGGTCTTGTTAAGGTTAGTGGGCATTTTGAGTTCCGTTAATAATAGGTTGATGTAAGCTTACGCCGCAGAGGAATGGTCCAAGTTACTCATTTTAGCATGGGTTCTTCTATCAGAAATAGGTTGGCCTGCTAGGGGTAAGGGAGTTGTGAGGTTTAAAAATTTTTAGGGTTTGGGAGCTTTGACGCACTCTTTGCTGGTGGCTGCTTAAAGGCCCACAGTTCGTTTGAGGTAATCTTATCCGCTAGAAGAGGTTGTTTCCTTTTAAAAGGAGCTGTACCTCCTTTTAATTACCCTTGATCCATCTCGTAAAGGTTGGTTGGGATGTCCTTGTAGGAGAATCAAGGGCGAACTTAGATTCGTTTTGCAGGCAACCAGCTATCACCTGGTTCGGTTGGCTTTTCACCTCTACCAACAAGTCTTCCCACTCTTTTGCAACAGAGACGGGTTTGCTCAGTAAATAGCTGCTTGTAGGTAGCTCACTCGGGTTTCGGGATGGCAAACTTAAAGTGTCATTTTGCTTGGTTGTTCTTGCTAAATCATGATGCAAGAGGTACAAGGGTTAAGCTTTGCTGTTTGTCGCTTGATTTATCACTGCTATTTCATCTTTCCCTTGCGGTACGTGTCTCTATGGCGCCAGGATGAGCTTTTCTATCACCTATACTAGGCTGGTAAATGTTTTGTTTGTTGGGTGTTTTGGAGTTTTGTTTAGTCAAGGCTTGATAGGGCTAGAGTTAGGCTTCAAGACGATCTGTTGAGTGGCAGATATCTTTCAGGTGTAAGCTGAATGCTTTGGTTATAGCTACGTCTTGGTAGTCTAAGTGCACCTTCCGGTACACTTACCTTGTTACGACTTACCTCATCTTTGGCTTAATTGTATAATAGGTTGTGTTTATGTTTGGTGGCTGCTTATGAGGAGGGTGACGGGCGGTATGTACGTGCTCCAGGGCCGGTTTAAAGGAGGCATTATAGTCCTGCTTTACTGCTAAATCCGCCTTTTAGGGGTGGTTTCACATCCCTTGTCGTGTGGTTTTCTATGATAGAAAATGTAGCCCATTTCTTCCATCTCATGAGCTATACCTCGACCTGTCTTTCTAGCGGGTAAGGCTATTGTGCTCACTTTTGGACCTTCAATTTGAGGGTGAGCTGGGGACGGCGGTATATAGGCTGTTGTGGCAAGAGGTGGTCGGGTGTAACGTGGGTTATCGATTATAGAACAGGCTCCTCTAGGAGGGTTTGGAGCACCGCCAAGTCCTTAGAGTTTTAAGCGTTTGTGCTCGTAGTACTCAGGCGGATGTTTTGGTAAATAAACATCAAGATTTAGGGCTAGGCATAGTGGGGTATCTAATCCCAGTTTGTGTCCTGGCTTTCGTGGAGATTGATTTGTCGTACGACTAAGATCGTTTTAGAAGTGAATGTTAGATGCCTCTTATGCTTATAACGGCCTAGTGGCATTTTAATCTTAGTTGGGTTGATAATAAAAGGCCACTCTTTACGCCGTGTAGAGTTAGTTTGGGTTTCTTGTATGACCGCGGTGGCTGGCACAAGATTTACCAACCCTAAGTTGTTGCTATGGCTAAGTCAAGTTTACACTCATTGCTTAATGTTAATTACTGCTGAAATCCCGTGGGGGTGTGGCTGGGCAAGGTGTTTTGGGCTGCGGTGTGCGTGCCTGATACCGACTCCTGTTATCTGTTGTAAGAAATTAAGGGCATTTACACTGGGATGCGGATACTTGCATGTATATATCTAGCAAGAACTAACTGTAAGGTTAGGACTAAGTCTTTTGTCCTAGGGTGCATTTGGCAGCCATCTTGACATCTTCAGTGTCATGCTTTGGTTATAAGCTACAAGGAC